AAAATTTATTTGTGACCCACGAGGAGCCGTATGAGGTGAAAATCTCATGTACGGTTTTGGACTAGCGATGTAAACAGTGATGTTATCATCGACTATAATTATCTAACAGTTCAAGTACAGTTGATATAGTTGAGGCGCAATCAAAATATGGTTTTTGGGGATGGAATTTGTGGCGTCAGCCAATAGGGTTTATCGTTTTTCTAATTTCTTCTCTAGCAGAATGTGAGAGATTACCTTTTGATTTACCAGAAGCGGAGGAAGAATTAGTAGCAGGGTATCAAACCGAATATTCAGGTATCAAATTTGGTTTATTTTACGTTGCTTCCTATCTAAATCTATTACTTTCTTCGTTATTTGTAACAGTTCTTTACTTGGGGGGTTGGAATATTTCCATTCCGTACGTATTCGTCCCTGAGCTATTTGAAATAAATAAAATAAATGGAATCATTGGAACGACAATTGGTATCTTTATTACATTAGCTAAAACTTATTTGTTTTTGTTTATTTCTATCGCAACACGATGGACTTTACCTAGGTTAAGAATGGACCAATTATTAAATCTCGGGTGGAAATTTCTTTTACCCATTTCTCTCGGTAATCTATTATTAACAACTTCTTTCCAACTTCTTTCACTGTAAAAAAAAAAGAATATGAGATTCATGACTTGGTTCAAACAAGAGAAAGAAACAAACATAAAATTATTCATAGATATTCACGATATGTTCCCTATGGTAACCGGGTTCATGAATTATGGCCAACAAACAGTCCGAGCAGCAAGGTACATTGGTCAAGGTTTCATGATTACCTTATCCCACGCAAATCGTTTACCCGTAACTATTCAATATCCTTATGAAAAATTAATCACATCAGAGCGTTTCCGCGGACGAATCCATTTTGAATTTGATAAATGCATTGCTTGTGAAGTATGTGTTCGTGTATGCCCTATAGATCTACCCGTTGTTGATTGGAAATTTGAAACGGATATTCGAAAAAAACGATTGCTTAATTACAGTATTGATTTCGGAATTTGTATATTTTGTGGTAACTGCGTTGAGTATTGTCCAACAAATTGTTTATCAATGACTGAAGAATATGAACTTTCTACTTACGACCGTCACGAATTGAATTATAATCAAATTGCTTTGGGCCGTTTACCAATGTCAGTAATTGACGATTATACAATTCGAACAATTTTGAATTCAATTCAAAGAAAAACTCAGTAAGTAAACCTCCTGTTCTATTAAAGTAAAGAGAAATTTCCCATTCATTCTTTTAAGGTTACGTTTTGGTTTAAGTTAAAAGACTGTTTGGTTTGAATTAAAAAAAGAATGAGGCCTTTGGTCAATAAATAAAAATTCAATTACAAATTAACTGGTTGATAAGAATTTCGGATTCCTTTTTATTGAAAATTAAAATATATTAATATATTCGTAATTATTTCGAAATATATAGTTTCAAAAAACAAAATACCCTTTTCTTTTGAACAAACAAAAAAGAATCAAAAACGAAACTGTCCAATAATTGTGCTTAGAGCAATTCACGCCTAATAGATTAGGATTTTATTCAATTAGGAACGTATCATAAAAAAAAATTCCTGGTCGGGTCAATAAGATCATGAAAAGCATTTCGATTTATTTATCTCTTATTTTACACAGAATGGATTTGCCTGGACCAATACACGATTTTCTTTTAGTTTTTCTGGGATCGGGTCTTATATTAGGAGGCCTGGGAGTGGTATTACTTACCAATCCAATTTATTCTGCCTTTTCATTGGGATTGGTTCTTGTTTGTATATCCTTATTTTATATTCTCTCAAATTCTCATTTTGTAGCTGCTGCCCAGCTCCTTATTTATGTGGGAGCCATAAATGTTTTAATCCTATTTGCTGTGATGTTCATGAATGGTTCAGAATATTATAAAGATTTTAATCGGTGGACCATTGGGAATGGCCTTACTTCGTTGGTTTGTACAAGTATTCTTGTTTCGCTAATTACTACTATATTAGATACATCATGGTACGGGATTATTTGGACTACAAGATCAAATCAAATTATAGAACAAGATTTGATAAGTAATAGTCAACAAATTGGAATTCATTTAGCAACCGATTTTTTTCTTCCATTTGAATTCATTTCAATAATTCTTTTAGTTGCTTTGATAGGTGCAATTGCTGTGGCTCGTCAATAATAAATCTTTCTAACTAGGAATAGCAAGCAATCAAAATTAAACCTTTTTCTGTTTTTTCTGTCTTATCGCATCCATTTTCTTTGAATTCTATTTGAATATTGCTCGTGTATAAAATAGAAATTCGTTTATTCGATATATTTCCAATAGATTCTTTTTTTTTGTTATACTCTAGTCAATCAAATCTGTTGAATTATTGTTCATATTAATAATGAATCGAAATTGATAAGGAGTTGGTCAATGATGCTCGAACATATACTTGTTTTGAGTGCCTATTTATTTTCTATCGGTATTTATGGATTGATCACGAGTCGAAATATGGTTAGGGCCCTTATGTGTCTTGAACTTATACTGAATGCGGTTAATATAAATTTTGTAACATTTTCTGATTTTTTTGATAGTCGGCAATTAAAAGGAAATATTTTCTCAATTTTTGTTATAGCTATTGCAGCCGCTGAAGCAGCTATTGGATCAGCTATTGTGTCCTCGATTTATCGTAACAGAAAATCAACGCGTATCAATCAATCAACTTTGTTGAATAAGTAATATTAATAATATTAAATTATAAGATTCACCAATTTGAATTAGCATGTACAATATGTTGGAATCTACATCATGTTTTCGAAAACGTAAGAAATCAAAGTATCTTGGTCCTTTCTTATGAGTTGATCCCGAAGGAAATTGATTAGAAAATTTCTGGTAAATCGTTGATTCATCTGGTGTTTAACTATATTTATTTACAAGTTTACTAGATTGAAATTTTATGATGTTCAAAAATTTATAGATCCCATGTCACATTCAGTAAAAATTTATGATACATGTATTGGGTGTACTCAATGTGTCCGAGCCTGCCCCACCGATGTGTTAGAAATGATACCTTGGGATGGATGTAAAGCTAAGCAAATTGCTTCCGCTCCAAGAACAGAAGATTGTGTTGGTTGTAAGAGATGTGAATCCGCTTGTCCAACGGATTTCTTGAGCGTTCGAGTTTATTTATGGCATGAAACAACTCGAAGTATGGGTCTAGCTTATTGATACGGTCCAGAAAACCCTAGTTGAATACATTTTGAATCCATTTGATTTTTTTTACTGAAAAAACCCGTGCTCAAAAAAAACCTTTTTGAGCACGGGTTTTTCTGGTCCAAGTGTATCTTGTCTTTACCACGAATTATTTTCCTTGGTTAACAATAATTGTATTTTTACCAATATCTGCAGGTTCTTTACTTTTCTTTCTTCCTCATAAAGGAAATAAGCTAATTAAGTGGTATACAATATGTATATGCATTTTCGAACTCCTTCTAACAACCTATGCATTTTGTTATCATTTCCGATTGGACGATCCATTAATCCAGCTGGCGGAAGATTATAAATGGATAAATTTTTTTGATTTTTACTGGAGATTGGGAATAGATGGACTTTCTATAGGGCCCATTTTACTGACAGGATTTATCACCACTTTAGCGACTTTGGCGGCTTGGCCAGTTACTCGAGATTCGCGATTATTTCATTTCCTGATGCTAGCAATGTACAGTGGTCAAATAGGATCATTTTCTTCTCGAGACCTTTTACTTTTTTTCATCATGTGGGAGTTCGAATTAATTCCCGTTTATCTACTTCTATCCATGTGGGGGGGAAAGAAACGTCTGTACTCGGCTACAAAATTTATTTTGTACACTGCAGGGGGTTCCGTTTTTCTATTAATAGGAGTTTTGGGTCTCGGTTTATACGGTTCTAATGAACCAACATTAAATTTTGAAACATTAGCTAATCAATCATATCCTGTCGCACTGGAAATAATATTCTATATTGGATTTCTTATTGCTTTTGCTGTCAAATCGCCGATTATACCCTTACATACGTGGTTACCGGATACCCACGGGGAGGCCCATTACAGTACTTGTATGCTTCTAGCCGGAATTTTATTAAAAATGGGAGCATATGGATTAGTTCGGATCAATATGGAATTATTACCCCATGCGCATTCCATATTTTCTCCCTGGTTGATAATAGTGGGTACAATGCAAATAATTTATGCAGCTTCAACATCTCTTGGTCAACGGAATTTAAAAAAAAGAATAGCCTATTCCTCCGTATCTCATATGGGTTTCATAATTATAGGAATTGGTTCGATAACTGATACGGGACTCAACGGAGCTATTTTACAAATAATATCTCATGGCTTTATCGGTGCTGCACTTTTTTTCTTGGCAGGAACGAGTTATGATAGAATGCGTCTTGTTTATCTCGACGAAATGGGCGGAATGGCCGTTTCGATTCCCAAAATATTTACGATGTTCAGTATCTTATCCATGGCTTCTCTTGCATTACCGGGCATGAGTGGTTTTGTTGCAGAATTGATAGTCTTTTTTGGAATAATTACCAGCCAAAAATATTTTTTAATGCCAAAAATACTAATTACTTTCGTAATGGCAATTGGAATGATATTAACTCCTATTTATTCATTATCTATGTCACGTCAAATGTTCTATGGATACAAGCTATTTAATGCTCCAAGTTCTTATTTTTTTGATTCTGGACCACGAGAGTTATTTGTTTCGATCTCTATCTTTCTACCAGTAATAGGTATTGGTATTTATCCGGATTTCGTCCTCTCATTATCAGGTGAGAAGGTCGAAACTATTCTATATAATTATTTTTATAGATAGTTTTCATGAATAAAAACAAAAAGGAATCCTATGGTTTTTCAAATTGGTCGTTGTACAATGAAAAAGAAAAAAAAGAAGTCTTTTTTCTTCTCTTAAGTTTAAGTTAAGTAAAAAAGGTAAAAGCATTAAATTGAATTTTAATCAGACATCTTTGGCTTTTGTTAGAACCTTTTGAATCAAGTAGTGGAGCGATTCAAAAGGTTCTTGACAGCTTACAATAAGTTTTCTTATATATAATATATACGCCGTCCTGTGTTAGTTTTTGTTAGGCCTAGCCTCTTTATTCAATTCAATTAGATGTTAATTTAATGTAAATGAACCATAACTATGTAAACCTATTCCTAATAGATTGACCCCAAAATAGCATATCCAAATTATAAGAAATCCCATAGAAGCCACAAGTGCGGAATTTACACCTTCCAAATTTGTATTTGTTCGGGTATGGAAATAAATCGCGAATACGGTCCAAGTAATAAACGCCCAAGTTTCCTTTGGGTCCCAATTCCAATATGATCCCCACGCCTCATTAGCCCATACGGCTCCCGAAAGAATTCCTATGGTTAAAAAGATAAACCCGAGACTAATAATACGATAACTCCAACGATCCAATTGTTGAGTCAATTGATATCTGTAATAATTTTTAGAAGAAAGAAAATAAGTGTTTAGTAAAACATTGCTTCTTTCATTCATGTATTGGATTTTCCCAAACGAAAATGAAAAATTATTGTTTTCACCAATAATCTTTATGGCCTTTCGAAATGTAATGACTAGAAGAGCTACTGATAATAATGATCCACATAAAAGAGCTGCATAGCCTAATACCATCATACTTACGTGCATCATTAACCACTGGGATTGGAGAGCAGGTGCTAATATTGCGGATTGATGCATTTTGGTTAAAAGACCCGAAGTGGCAAAGCCTTGGGTAAAAATAGCACTTGGTGCGGTTATTGCACTTAAATTATTTTTGCGCTTTTTAAATTTGAAATAGGAAACCATATGAATAAGGGAGAAACCCCATGAAAGAAAGATTAATGATTCATATAAATCACTTAATGGGAAATGTCCTGAATAAATCCAACGAGTGACTAATAATCCTGTTATACAGAAAAAGGTGACTATCATGCCCTTTTCTGATGAATCATATAGTCCTACGACTTCATCTACTAATAAGAATAAGGTTAAAAAATGAATTGTAATTACAATTGAAACGACTGAAAAAGATATATGAGTTAATATATGCTCTAAAGTTGAAAAAATCATAAAAATGATGAAAAAAGCCTGGGTTTCTAGATTTTATGGAATGGAAATCAGGAATGAAATTCATTTTCATTATAGGACTTATTCTATCTCTTTTAGAAGATACTATGCCGCCACTCGGACTCGAACCGAGATGCTCTAGCACTGCTTCCTAAGAGCAGCGTGTCTACCGATTTCACCATAGCGGCTTGCTCGAAATCATAATAACCATTTTTTAATCAATCGTCGAGATTGAAGGTGAAGGGGTCAATTCAATGTAAAATGTCAAATTTGTTAGGAAGCATTTAATTTTTATTGATAAATAACAACTCGTTGAAATAGCAATTTGAAGGTTCAAAAGGAATCTTTAGTATTTATTGTATCATTTTATTTATTTAATTATCCTTTCTATTTAATTAGGTCGTCAATAGAGATTTTTTAGTTTGTGTTTTCCTAAAAGAGAACTCCTTTATTGTAACTAAACTAACTAGTTGTAACTTCAATTCATAGATAAAATTCAACAAAACAAAAAAGGGTTCTTTATCATTTTCATTTTTTAATGATTCATTTCTCATTCTTTTGTATGATTTTTATGAATCTATAAAAAAATGCTTATTAATTGACTGAAGAAATGAATGAAAAAATATGATTTTTAGAGATCACAATTTCAGCACCACACCCAACGATTTCACAAGATTTATGTAATTTTTGTATTAATCGTTAGCATTTTGCGTTTGTTTTAAGGATTTATCAAACCAACTAGGTATTGGGTTGTACCCGTTACGTTATATAAAAAGCGTTTCGATTCCTGTCATAATTGTACCATACTTCAAAAAAGTATTTCGAATTTCGAATTCTAAAAATATGTCTTGATTTATTTTCTTACATTTTCTTATACAAACATAGGATTTCTTTAGATCACTTCAAATTGATACATTATTTGTATATCCACTAAATTTGAAAAGGGGTTTTCTCCATTGGGTTGAAAACAGGGGAAGGAGATATAGTAATTCAGAGAAATAATGATTCATAAAGTTACAAAATTGAAACTTAATGGGTTAGTTTCGACAACCCAGTTAAAGCTCTTATATATATGTGCTCCGCGATCCGCTATAGTATAAATAGAAAAAAAAAATGATTATTCTATTATTTAATTATTTATTATTATAAATTGAATATTATAAAAATAACAAATTTTTATAACACTAACATAACAAATACAAATGGGCGATGGGGAAAATAAGAATCCCCCCCCCGGAAATGAAAAAAAAAGATATTCAAAAATTAAAAAAAGTAAAACCTTTGTATCCTAGTCGAGTTAAACCAATTCAGATTACTCCAAATTTATTTGACGTACAAAAAAACTTTTTGAATTCCCCGTAGAAAGAGATTTGGCTAATGAAAAAGCTTT